ATTTTTCTTTTTTAATTTATGTATAAATTGAAAATATTATTTAAACTATTAATTATTTAATTAATTATTTAAAATTATTTAAACTATTTATTAATTATTATTATTATATTAATTCTAAATTATTATATTAATTATATATAGAATTCTATTCTATTAATATTCGATGAATATTTATTCTATATTTGATTCTATATTAAAATAGATAATATTAATTTATTACTTATTACTCTTTTTTTTTTTTTTTACTATTTTATTTATTAATTTCTATTTTCAATTTATTAAATATTTTTTAGAGTAAAAAAAAATTTCATTTCTATTACTATGATATATATTAATAAAATCATTAATATATTAATAATTTCTATATAAATTTCTATATTAGTTTTCTATATCATTTATTAGTTTTCTATATCATTTATTAGTTTTCTATATCATTTACTAATTTCTATATTATTTTCTATATTATACTATCATTTTTTAGTATATTACTATATTATTGATTAGATTATTAATTAATCTATATATATATTAAGTTAAGATTTATATATTCTTTTTAGATTCTTTAATTTGTATTATTTCTTATTAATTCGAAATATTAATTAATATTAATAAGGAATATGAATTAATAAGAATATAAGAAGTATATTGTTTACTTTATCTTTCTATTCTTTATATTGATATTGAATTGATATTGAATACGGCAAAAAGAACTCCTTTTTTTCTTTACGAAGTACATTAAGTATGCCAAAAACCTATTTTACAATGTTAACAATGAAAGTTTTCAAAGATTTTCTCATTTTTCATTTCAAAGATTTTCTCATTTTTCAAGCTTCGACTTGTGAACTTGTCCATAAATACAGTACGTGGTTCTTAAACTCGTGTAACTTACTAGAGGATTGGGGTTTGGTTGGGTTAGGTTGGAATGTGTTTTTAATCGAGTTCATGTCACGATTTTACCTCGAAAAATTCATTAGGCTTGAATAGGTAGCAAAAAGATAAAGAAAAAAGTCTCACTAACTTGTTAATTACGGGCAGGAGGGGAGGAAATTTCATATGTAATTGATTGACCTATGAAGAGGAATGAAGAAATTATGGTTTGCTTAACCAAGATTCGAACAAATACAAATTGGATTTACCTACTGAAATGTGATTTTTTTGGTTTCAGTTTTATGTCTCGGCCCTGAATGATTGTTGCGAGCAAGCTTATGAGAATGGTTTTTTTTTTGATGAACCAAGTAATCGCCCCCAAGCGACCAGTTCCAAACAACAAAGAAAAAAAAGAATGAAGAAATGAAAACAAGAATTTTTTTATTTGAATTTTTTTTAGGGCTATACGGATTCGAACCGTAGACCTTCTCGGTAAAAGAGCTCAAACTTTTTATTATCAAAATGATTCGAACTTTTTCAAAGACCCAACATGCATTTTTTTTTTTTTTTTGCATTGGGCTCATTCATTAACTGATATAAATAATCAGTTAGTCTACCATAATTCTCTTGATAGAAAGATAACAAAATGGCTCTATGTGCTCGGATTTATTGATTCCGATCCGAGAGCACTACCAAAGTGTTTCAAAGAAGGGTTATCCTGATGTAGGTTTGCTTTTGACTTAGATCAATCTAAGTTAAATAGAATCTCCATTGCCCTGCTTCTGCTTAAAGAATACAGTATGAAACTTTATACACCTTAAAGTTCATAGGATAGGAAGAAAAGAGAATTTTTTGAGGTCCTTATACTCATTATGCCTAGCATTGAATAGACTGCGTATTTACCTTATCAAGGTCTTAAATCACTGATGGGGTTATATTGGGCGTCTAAAAGGATACCTAAGTTTACCCGAATCTTTTGTGTCAGGCTATTGTTCTCTAAAAGTCATGGAGTAAGACATCGACTTATTAATAAGTCTTTTGATTACATGATGGCCTTCTTTGAAAAAAAAAAAAACATTGGCGCGCGTGTAAACGAGGTGCTCTACCTAACTGAGCTATAGCCCTTTGGTTTGTGATACATATTTTATCATGTCGCTAATTTGTTGTCAAGATAAATATTATATGACGCAACATCCTATTGCTTTGATCAATATTGCTTATAAATAAGATTCCATATATAATATAATTAATCTTACATTTCGAATCCATTGATGTGATGGATTCCATATCTTTCTTTTTCTTTTTGGGATGATAACTGACCTACTTAACTCAGTGGTTAGAGTATTGCTTTCATACGGCGGGAGTCATTGGTTCAAATCCAATAGTAGGTAGAACTTATTAGATATCAGAATCAATGCTATCTAATAAGTTTTTTTATTCACCTTAATTTTATTAATTTTTGATCGTTTTCATTCCATTCTATTTTCATTTTTGAATTGAAAAAAAAATTTTGTTGTATTCGAATCTGATTCTACTTAATAATTCTATTCAATTGGCAGAATCAAAAAACTAAGTTGTATAAACAAAATTTCTGTATAATGTATAAACAGAAGTTATTTTGATTATTCAGGCG